TATCTTCGGAAAATTCACTTCAACTATGAGTGTCAAAAAAATAAGACATTTTTGTAGAGTTGAAGAGAAATATCCCAATACATGTCTTATTTTTTTTTTTCAATAATCCATATTTGTAGCAATGAAATACTAGTGTTCCTACCCCAAGTGATAGATGATTGATTACACGATGGTATATATTCTTTATAAAGGACCAGAAATACCTTGCTTACGTATCATTGGGAAGTGCATTAACATAAATACGGCGGTAAGAAGAGGTAATACAAAAGTGTGTAAACTATAAAAACGAGTCAAAGTGGATTGTCCTACACTAGCACTTCCGCGTAATAACTCTACCAGAGGCGAGCCTATTACAGGAATAGCGTCTGGTACGCCTGTTACAATTTTTACTGCCCAATAACCAATTTGGTCCCGAGGTAAGGAATAACCAGTTACACCAAAAGATGCGGTCAATACACCCAAAACCACACCTGTAACCCAAGTCAATTCACGAGGTTTTTTAAAGCCGCCGGTGAGATACACGCGAAATACGTGCAGGATCATCATTAGGACCATCATACTTGCCGACCATCGATGAACTGATCGGATTAACCAACCAAAATTAGCTTCAGTCATTATATATTGAACAGAAGCAAAGGCCTCCGTAACGGTCGGACGATAATAAAAAGTCATAGCAAACCCGGTAGCTACTTGTACCAAAAAACAAGTAAGCGTAATTCCCCCTAGACAATAAAATATGTTGACGTGAGGAGGAACATATTTACTAGTTATATCATCGGCAATTGCCTGAATCTCAAGACGTTCTTCGAACCAATCATAGATTTTATTGAGATAGGTAAATCAAGGGGACCCCCCCGGAGAACCGTATATGAAAATTTCATCTCGTACGGCTCAAACAGAAACACCCAAATACTAGTTCTAACGGATGTGTGTAATATAAAGTTTGAAATTTATTAATTCTATGATTTATGATTCAATTTTTTTTTGAAGATACTAAAGAATAAAAATCCGAAAGCTCTTCTTTGTGGTTATAATGCCAAAAAATCAAGTCGGCTCATTCGTCTATATATTGATCGTTATAGGCCTCTTGAATCTTCTATTTACCTATTTTCTTTGGTGTTATTTATGTGTAATGCGGCTTTACTGCTGTTTTCTTTATTATTGATAGGAATTCTCTTGTTAAGACCCTATGAATTGATTAAAACCTCAGATTCATACTAAAACCACGATGATTCAATAAAACCCTTTCAAACTAAGTCTAAGTCCCAAAATTCCCTGAGTAAGAACCATTGGATCATCACTTATTCAATGAATAGATATAATGACTAAAAATCCAAACCAAAGAAACCTTTGTTTTGTCCTTTGATCAAAATAAGCATAAACGAAAGTTTGAAAGAATCAAAATATTTCTATTTATAACTTCTAACTCTTTGAAAAAATTTTTTGAAGTCCGGACACGAGGTCTGACTATTAAGTATGAATCATAGTTCTAATAGTAATCTATTTCATATATTCCGTGCTCCAGATACTAGAATGAATATCCGACGAAGTAAAACCATCTCTATCAAGATGACAGACCGATTCTCTGTACTATCCATAGGATCATTTATACCAAGTCACACACTCATATTCCGGAAATACAGAAACAAAGAAATTCCACGGTCAAACTACCAAAATAGAATGGGATAAAAATCAGAAACCTAAACGCTTCACTTTGTATTGAAAAAGCCAGTTAATGGTTCTTGTGAATCTAATTCATTGAAATTCCATCCAGTAAAATGGAAGAATTATAAATCTCCAAAATAATAGATAGGAATATCGCGAATAGAGCCATTGCGAGACCCATCAAAGGAGTAGTTCCCCACCCAGGAGCTACTTTACCATATTCTGAATTCAATGGTTTCAATAAACTCCCCGCATTAGTTCGTTTTGGGCGGCCAGATCTAGAACTACCTTCAACGGTTTGTGTAGCCATAATATTTTATATTCAGTAAGATCTGTTGACTTTGTATACCATTCCGTTGTAAATAAATGATCTTATCATAGATCCATTGTGGTCTTAAAACTTTATAATGTCTTAAAACTATATAATCATGGAAACAGCAACCCTAGTTGCCATCTTTTTATCTGGTTTACTTGTAAGTTTTACTGGGTACGCCTTATATACTGCTTTTGGGCAACCCTCTCAACAACTAAGAGATCCATTCGAGGAACACGGGGACTAGTTGAAGTACGGATCCTCCCAATATTGGGAGGATCCGTACTTCAATTGAGATAATGACAAATCATTTCACCTTTTTAGTTGGAACTTTAGGCGGATCTCGAAAAAAGATAGCGAAAAAAATTATTCCTAGAGTTGAGACTAAAAGGAATGTATAAACCAATGCTTCCATAGATTCGATCGTGGTTTACAATTATAGCTTCCATACCTGTTTATTTGGGATCGTCTCCCGGATAAATAAAGAACAAGAGTCAAAGAAAAGGCAGTGATTCAAATCAAGATTTATCTGGTACCCCATCTAAAAATCACAAAAAGAAAATAAAAATGAAAAGTAACAAGTAACAAAGCATATTGTATCAGACTACTTGTCTTCTTGTAGTTGGATCTCCAAGTTTTTGGAATGCTCCAAATTCCACTTGAGCATCTAAATCTGGATCAATACCAGCAAAAACATCTCGAAACAAGGTTCTAGCACCATGCCAAATGTGTCCGAAGAAGAAGAGCAAAGCAAACGAAGCATGTCCAAAAGTAAACCAACCCCGTGGACTGCTACGAAAAACACCATCGGATTTCAAAGTAGCACGATCTAATTCAAAAATCTCACCCAATTGAGCACGTCTAGCATATTTTTTCACAGTAGCGGGATCGCTATAACTGACTCCGTTGAGTTCGCCGCCATAGAACTCGACAGTTACACCTACTTGTTCGACACTATATTTTGATTCCGCCCTTCTAAAAGGAACATCGGCTCTAACAATTCCGTCTCCGTCTACCAAAACAACCGGAAATGTTTCAAAAAAAGTAGGCATACGACGTACAAAAAGTTCGCGCCCCTCTTTATCTCTAAAGATAGGATGTCCTAACCACCCAACAGCTATTCCATCCCCGTTGTCCATTGAGCCCGCTCTGAATAACCCCCCCTTTGCCGGATTATTGCCGATGTAATCATAAAAAGCTAGTTTTTCGGGAATTTTAGACCAAGCTTCAGATAAACTTTGATTTTCAGCCAACCCAGCACCAATTCTTCGATATATTTCTTGTTGGAAGTATCCTTGATCCCATTGATAACGAGTGGGACCAAATAATTCAATCGGGGTAGTTGCTGAACCATACCACATAGTTCCAGCAACTACAAAAGCGGCAAAAAAGACAGCAGCAATACTACTGGAAAGGACGGTTTCAATATTTCCCATACGTAATCCTTTGTATAGGCGTTGAGGTGGACGTACACTAAGATGGAATAGACCCGCCAATATGCCCAAGGTCCCTGCTGCAATATGATGAGAGGCTATTCCTCCCGGAACAAAAGGATCAAAACCCTCCACACCCCACGCTGGATTTACGGATTGTACCCTTCCAGTTAGTCCATAAGGATCGGACACCCATATTCCAGGACCATACAATCCTGTTACATGAAATGCACCAAAACCAAAGCAAGCCACCCCTGATAGAAATAAATGAATTCCAAAGATCTTAGGCAAATCCAAAGAGGGTTTTCCTGTACGTTCATCAGTAAATATTTCTAGATCCCAATACACCCAATGCCAGATAGCTGCCAAAAAGCACAAGCCCGAAAACACAATATGTGCCCCGGCCACACCTTCGTAACTCCAAATACCCGGATTCGTTACAGTACCCCCTGTGATACTCCAACCGCCCCATGAATTGGTTATTCCTAAACGAGTCATGAAGGGTATAACGAACATACCCTGTCTCCACATTGGATCAAGAACAGGATCAGAAGGATCAAAAACTGCTAATTCGTATAGAGCCATCGAACCGGCCCAACCAGCAACCAGAGCTGTATGCATTATATGGACAGAAATCAAACGACCGGGATCATTCAATACGACGGTATGAACACGATACCAAGGCAAACCCATGGAAATACCCCTTTATCAATGAAAAATAGACACAATGTAACTTTATTGCATTGGAAAAAACTATGCTGTGGACCCTCTTTTTAGTGGATTATCTTGGGGAAAGAATTAATATTTGTTTGATTTGTTTGATTCTTTTCAATTACTTTTAGTAATAATGAAACTATTTTGTTCGTAGGAACAAAAAGAAGCAGATCTATTCTACACCCGATAAGTACCAATACGCAATGGTAGGGGAGTTGATACCATTTTCTATGAGTGAATGCATATATATATTTGTTCATCATTCAAAGGACTTATTTGTAATAATTTTCCTTTATTCATTTTGTCTTCTTTATCTTTTTTTATAAACTTAGTCAATCTATGGATAAAATATGATAAAGGACAATATTAGTAGGACACTAAATCCATTGTTACGCTTTCACATCAAAGTGAGATATAGTACTTAATTTTTCTTTTATTTAATGCCTATTGGTGTTCCAAGAGTACCTTTTCGAAGTCCTGGAGAGGAAGATGCATTGTGGATTGACGTATAGTGCGACTTGTCAGATATATTGGGTCATATGGTATTTCCCCATTCTCTTCCCCGATCGAGATATCCTCCCCTTCGCCCAAGAAAGATTGATTGAATTATCAAAAATTTGGAGCGTGAAGTTCAATTAGATCCATTTTTTCGGGAGGGTATACAGATTAATATTATCAATTAGAATAATTTATGGTTATCTTGGTTAGGCCAATAAAATGAAGTATCCAGGCTCCGTTTAGAAAAAAACCGGTAAAAAATCTATTTATGATTACTATTTCTATCATATTCTATTTCTTTATATATTTATAATAGAAGTGATCTCAAACAGTTAATCAATCGAGTAATATGATGAATGCATTGAATATCTGTTGTAAGACATGAAATAAATTGTAAAAAGGAAGTCGTAGCAAAAGGACGTGGTATTGGGGCATTTGTCATATATGTGCAAATCCAAATCGGGCGGATCTTTACTCGGAGTAGAGCATAAACCTAAAAAAATTGAAGAAGCCCATTCAGGAACAAGAAAATTACATCGCGATTGAGATTGTATCTCGATGAAACAATACATCAATGAAAAGTTAGTTAGATAAATTTAGTAATTTTTTTTTATAGATAAACAAAACAGGCCAAAACCCATCTTTTTTGAAAAATGAAAGAAAAGCCCCTTTTTATACCTGGTATGAAAAAAAAAAATAAAATAAAATAAAAGAAAGCGCTAGAATCTACATCTACACATTGATTCTTTTTTTTTTTCGTTATTTTTGTTGAACCGTATGCATCAAAAGGTGCATGTACGGTTTCTAAGGGATACAACTTTATCCCAATCAACCGACTTTATCGAGAAAGATTACTTTTTTTAGGCCAAGGGGTTGATAGCGAGATCTCGAATCAACTTATTGGTCTTATGGTATATCTCAGTATAGAGGATGATACCAAAGATCTATATTTGTTTATAAATTCTCCTGGCGGATGGGTAATACCCGGAGTAGCTATTTATGATACTATGCAATTTGTGCGACCAGATATACAGACAATATGCATGGGATTAGCCGCTTCAATGGGATCTTTTATTCTGGTCGGAGGAGAAATTACCAAACGTCTAGCATTCCCTCACGCTTGGCGCCAATGAGTTTTTTATTTGATTTGAGAGAAAAAAGAAGACTATGCCTTCGCGCTATATGAAATATGAATATTAAGTAATAATAGCATGGCACTTCGAATTCGATATGATAAATTTTTTTAACCCTTAAATTATGTATCGAAAGAGTAGTATGAGATAAAAGGTATTTCCGATTTTATCTAATCTATCGGGAGGCCTATTTCAGCGTCACAAACTTTTTTGTTTTCACGCCGGGAGGCTCTTACACAATATTTAGGTTATGAAAGAATATGAAAATAAAAAAAAATCTTGTTTTTTTATTTGAAAAAAAAAAAAAAAAGAAACTTTGGGATTGCTAAATAACAGACGAAATAAATATATAAAGCAACGGAGCCATCATAGTATTTTTGAACTACTCCAAAAACAAAAAGAAGGGTGGTTATTGGATCATTTACCAACCCGAGTCTGATAGACCCTATATTTAATTTATTTGATATTTAAGTAAGGTAAAAACGAATTCCATTATAGAGCCGTATGCAATGCGTAAAAGATGCCTGTACGGTTGTTCAATTATATATTTTATTATTCTTTATCTCTTCACCTTATCATCATGCGAGATAGAATAAACATTTATTATGTTATATCATCAGGGTAATGATCCATCAACCTGCTAGTTCTTTTTATGAGGCACAGACGGGAGAATTTATCTTGGAAGCGGAAGAACTTTTGAAGCTGCGCGAAACCGTCACAAGGGTTTATGTACAAAGGACAGGCAAACCCTTATGGGTTGTATCCGAAGATATGGAAAGAGATGTTTTTATGTCAGCAACAGAAGCCCAAGCTCATGGAATTGTTGATCTTGTAGCGACTGAATAAAAAAGAAAAAATAACAAAAATTTCAGACGAATTGATGATTTGAGATTTTATCTTCTTACCGGATTTAATATTCTATTCATTAATCTATTAATATAGAAATAAAATAATTCATAATCATCCGGTTAAGATCGATCTAAACCAGCCCATTATGTATATGATTCAATATGCCAACTATTAAACAACTTATTAGAAACACAAGACAGCCAATCAGAAATGTCACGAAATCCCCCGCTCTTGGGGGATGTCCTCAGCGACGAGGAACATGTACTAGGGTGTATGTGCGACTCGTTCAGATCATGGGCTAGGACAAAAGAAAGAAAACAATTGATCCAGTATCAACGATCAGTACCAGTGAATAGACTAGAATGGAAGAACTCCATTCAATATCTAAAAATAAAAAAGATCTATCCTTCTATTGTGGTATCAAATGTATGGTTTCCGTTGGTGCAAATCCAATCAACTCCATTTTAAATTTAAGATGAGAAAGAATTCTCCATTGATAGCAAATGATATCCATTAAGCAGGGGAAATACTATTTTAAAAAGAAGAAAAATTATGCCTTACTCTTGCAAGAACGGACTAACAGGGTCAGCTACTCAGCTAATCTTCATAATTAAATACCGTTACTGTATAAGTAGATCTCATTGTGAAAGACCTCGTACTGGATAATTATGGGTAGAGCCAAAGAGTGTGAACTGTACAAGTTAACAATAACATTGATTAAATGAAAGAAGGGCTCCGGTGTATAGAGAGGACCTCACCGTTTAAGAAGTAACCATAGAAACGATGGAACCCACTATATCCATTTATATTTACTACTTTTCTGTTTTATGTGTTTTTGATACCTAATATCAATACAATTTTTTCTAGGCATTTCACCTAGAAAAAAAAAAAAAAAAATCGTGGTCGGGAAGGTTATAGTAGCAAAAGCCATTGGAATTTAAATTTTATACATTGGAAGAATCCGTTTTGTTATTAATAGACTAGGATACGGGAAGGGAATAACTGAAAGAAAGGAAATCAATTAGTTATTCATCAAAGTTTCATTTATTCAATGACCAGAATTAAACGAGGGTATATAGCTCGAAGACGTAGAACAAAAATTCGTTTATTTGCATCAACCTTTCGAGGGGCTCATTCAAGACTTACTCGTACTATTACTCAACAGAAAATAAGAGCTTTGGTTTCGGCTCATCGGGATAGAGGTAGACAAAAGAGAGATTTTCGTCGGTTGTGGATCACTCGGATAAATGCAGTAATTCGCGAGAATAAAGTATACTTCAGTTATAGTAAATTTATACACAATCTGTACAAGAGACAGTTACTTCTTAATCGTAAAATACTTGCACAAATAGCTATATTAAATAAGAGTTGTCTTTATATGATTTCCAATGAGATCATAAAATAAAGAGATTGGAAGGAATCCGTTGGAATAGTTTAAATGGAGTTCCCTGGAGAATGAACTCTGGGAAGGTAGAGTAGAAATTAGTATGATAAAATATGATAAAGTCATCAAAATGAAGAAAGACGTTAAATAAAAAATATTTATTCCTCTTCTCCCATTTTTTTTCTTACGACAGGACATTTCGATTTTACGATTTTTCGAACAAAAAAAAAAAACGTCAATCCGCATTTGAGTTTGGATTGGAATTTTATTTTGATTCAATTCAATTGAAGAGTCAACCTATTTTTTTCTGGTTCTAAGACCAGCAGCTCTAGCGGTTGACTCGCTTCTTTCAAATTGTTTCTCATTATTAAGAAAAGGTAACGGAGATAAAATACGAGCTTGTTTTATAGCAATAGTAATTAATCGTTGTTGTTTTAAGGTCAATCTATTCACCCGTCTAGATAATATTTTTCCTTGTTCGCTAATAAATCGACTAATTAAACTCATGTTTCTATAATCAATTCGATCCCCCGATTGGATCGGAGGCAAACGCCTACGAAAAGATCGCTTAGATTTAAGAAAGATTCGCTTGGATTTATCCATGGTTTGTTTATTCCTTATCCTGAAAATCCCAATCCTATTTCTTAATTCTACATCATCTTTGATCCGATCGAAATAGGATTTGGTTTGTTTATATTTATTTGTTTATATTTAATAAATAAATAATAAATTTTAATAAATAAATTATATTTAAATAAATTATATTTAAATAAATTAATAAATTATATTTAAATAAATTCAAAAATAAATTCAAATAAATTATATATATATATTGTTATATATAATATGTAATTTTTCATCTTCCTTGGAAGACTGACACACGAGCGATCGGTTCGATCTATTTCTTTATCTCCCCATGAATCGTATGTTTGTAACAACAGGGACAGAATTTTCTCAATTCCAATCGACTAGGCGTATTGTGTCGATTCTTTTGAGTAATATATCTGGAAATGCCCATTGATTCCTTATTAACACGATTTCGAACACAACTGGTACATTCCAAAATAACCGTTACTCGGACATCTTTACCCTTAGCCATGAACCTCCTTTGGTTTTTGATTCATTCAATTCTTTAATTTTCCGACCCGAAGCAAGGAAGAAGAAAGGACACAAAAATAGAAGCAGGTAACTCGAAATCAAATTATGAAAGAAATATTTTGTTGCAATCAATATAGTAATAAATAATAAGTAATATAATGATTAATAAGTAATATAATGATTTCTAACTATATTTATAATTTTTAATTGCCGTACAGTATTTCATTTTCAGTTAAGTATCTTGTATGATATTGTTGCCCCAACCACCGCATTTCCATTCTATTATTAATTTAATTTGAGCCTGAGCCCGAGTTCATAGTTTCACTGAGGGTGAAACCGCTTTTTCTTTGTTTTTTTTTTTTTTTAGAAAGAATAAGTAAAAAAAGAAAAAAAGAAAAAACAAAGAAAAAAAGAAGGGAGGGGTAGGGATTAGTTACAGATATTTGATTGTATCTCTAATCTTCTTCCCCTTCCCATATCAATAGCTAGAATGAAAAAAAGGGGAATATCAACGCATCCGGAAAAAAACGATTGATCTCTATCAATAAACCTGCTAAAGACCCGAACCATAGAGTACTTACTACCGGTGCCACGGAGAGATATGTTTTTAGATCTCGCATTTTAAAAACTCCTCTTTCTGTATTCGTTATTGTAATTTTATTGTAATTTGTAATACATAATGGTAATACATATATGACCGGATGTGTATATGTAGTTAATGACTTACCACTTGTACGCGGAGTTCCTAATTCAAATTGAAATGTACAAAATAGATATTTATTAAAAGAAAAAAATACGTCCATTTCCGCCTTAAATTCCTAAAAAATATTAATTTTTTGTGGTAGATTTCATATTTATTTCATACTTTATATAAGTCTTTTACCATATTATATGTTTGTTATATGATATATGA